ATTCTGACCTCCATACTTAACTTAGATCGAGATATTGGACATAGAATGCCAATCTTTAAAATAAAAAATGTAAAAAAAAAGGAGTAATACACTGTGACATGACACGTTCACTAAAAAAAAACCCTTTTGTAGCTAATCATTTATCGGCAAAAATTGAAAAACTCAACACGAGGGAAGAGAAAGAAATAATAGTAACTTGGTCTCGGGCATCTACCATTATACCCACAATGATTGGCCATACAATCGCTATTCATAATGGAAAGGAACATTTACCTATTTATATAACGGATCGTATGGTGGGTCACAAATTGGGAGAATTTGCACCTACTCTGTCTTTTACGAGACATGCAAGAAACGATAATAAATCTCGTCGTTAAGTTCATTTCTTATACTTTATATACTTATATACTTATGTATTTGTATTTAATATACATATATACAATCTAAATATCTAAATATGTTATACAATATAAATAAATATGTATGCTATACGCAAAAAATGAAAAAAAAAGAAGTGTTTATCATTCATTGATAGGAGATATCATAACCTTATGATAAATAACTCAATTTCGGATAAAGAAATAAGAATTTTAGTTCAAAATATATGTAATATGTCTGTTTTCAAAGGGCGAAGAGTAATTGATCAAATTCGCGGGCGTTCATATGAAGAAACACTTATGATATTGGAACTCATGCCTTATCGAGCATGTTATCCAATTTTAAAACTGGTTTATTCGGCAGCAGCAAATGCTAGTCATAATATGAATTTGAAGGAAACTGATTTATTTATTAGTGAAGCTAAAGTTAATAAGAGTAGTTTTATAAAAAAATTAAGACCTCGAGCTCGAGGACGTAGTTATGGTATAAAAAGTCCCACCTGTCATATAACAATTGTATTAAAAGAAAAATCTAAATTTTTATTAGATAAATCTAAGATTTAGATTCGTTATCTTATTTATAGTCAAATATAATATATGGGTGGAAAAAAATATAATAGAAAAATATGGGACAAAAAATAAATCCACTTGGTTTCAGACTTGGTACAACTCAACATCATCATTCCTTTTGGTTCGAGAAACCAAAAAATTATTCTGTAAGTTTACAAGAAGATGAAAAAATAAGGAATTGTATTAAGAACTATGTACAAAAAAATAGGAGAATATCCTCGGGTTTCGAAGGAATTGCACGGATAGAAATTAAAAAAAGGATCGATTTGATCCAGGTCATAATCTATATTGGATTTCCTAATTTCTTAATAGAGGGCCAAACAGGAAGCATCGAAGAATTACAGGTAAATATACAAAAAAAATTGCATTCTGTGAACCGGAGACTCAATATTGCTATTACAAAAGTGGAAAAACCCTATGGGCAACCTAATATTCTTGCGGAATATATAGCTTTACAATTAAAAAATAGAGTTTCATTCCGAAAGGCAATGAAAAAAGCTATTGAATTAGCTGAACAAACAGATACAAAAGGAATTCAAGTGCAAATTGCAGGGCGGATCAACGGAAAAGAAATTGCACGTGTCGAATGGATCAGAGAGGGGAGAGTTCCCTTACAAACAATTCGCGCTAAAATTGATCATTGTTCCTATACAATTCGAACTATTTATGGAGTATTAGGCATCAAAATTTGGATATTTTGGGAGGAGCAATAATAGACTTTTATTTGTCTTTCCTTTCTATTCAGTGATAGAACAAAAAATCACAAACTTGTTCATTCTTTTTCCATTAAATCAAACAAAAATGAGCAATTCCAATTCTATAAGGTTGAATAAAAATTCGATTGACCATTTGTTAGAATTGCTATGCTTAGTGTGTGACTCGTTAATTTTTCTTTAGAGTTAAGAGTTGGGATTAAAAAAAAAGACTGACCCCTACTTAAACTTAATAAGTTACTTAAACTTAACTTAATAAGTATAATAAAAAAACTAATAACTAACTTATTGCTTCGTAGTATCAATATCCCAAGAAACAGTCACTATATGAGATGAGTGGATCAATCATATAGTTGCAGCAACTGCAACTAAAATCTTTTCTATAAAAAATCTTATTTATGGAAAAAATCTTATTTATGGGTTGGGTTGTGAAGCAAAAATAAAGAGATGTAGATAAATGGAAGGATGAGAGAAAGAAAGAACAAAAATATCAATGATATATGATTCCAATATGTATGGTCTATGAATTACCTCATAAAAGGCAATGTAATAAAGCATCAAAACTGAATAAATAATAAATATAAAATAATAATAAAATAAAGTGATATGAATAATAAAGAGCCTCGAGTTAATAAAAACTAAGTAGATTGACTCGAGAAGAGAAATTTTTTTGGGGAGCTCCATTGCAGAGTTCAGACTTAACCATTAATAGAGAAGCTATAGGAACGATGAAACCTGTGACTGCATAGGATTCTACTGAAAACAAATCCGAATAATTCATTGGGTGGGATGGCGGAACGAACCGAGAAAAAATGAATTTATTTCGAGAAGTCATGGATTGACCTAGAAATAACAAAAAGCAAAGAGTCAATATTCGCCCGCGAAACTTTAGATTACATTACAATATTTTGGCATCCTTTGAGAAGGGTCAAAAAAAGGATCATTATAAAAAAACATTATAAACATTATCTATAATCCATAAATATGCATAATAGAAACATTCTATCTGTATATCCCGTACATACATCTTCCTATATAACAAATTCAATATTGATAAATGTCTTATTGGATTATTTTTTCCGTGTGTATCTGTAATATGTCATATTAGTGAATCTTTTCATTCGCGAGGAGCTGGATGAAAGGAAACTTTCGTGTCCAGTTCTGCAGTAGAGATCGAATTAAGAAATGACCATCAACTATAACCCCAAAAGAACCAGATTTCGTAAACAACATAGAGGAAGAATGAAGGGAATATCTTGTCGCGGCAATCATATTTGTTTCGGCAGATACGCTCTTAAAGCACTCGAACCCACTTGGATCACAGCTAGACAAATAGAAGCAGGGCGAAGAGCAATGACACGATATGTGCGTCGTGGTGGAAAAATATGGGTACGCATATTTCCCGACAAACCTGTTACAGTAAGACCCGCAGAAACACGTATGGGTTCGGGGAAGGGATCCCCCGAATATTGGGTATCCGTTGTTAAACCAGGTCGAATACTTTATGAAATGGGTGGAGTATCTGAAACTGTAGCCAGAGCAGCTATTTCACTAGCTGCGTCCAAAATGCCTATACAAACTAAATTTGTCAGGATGGAGATGTAGAACTAAATGGTATATTGAGGATGAAAAAACAACTACAAGTTTATTTATTTCTGGACAGAAAATATTTCTTTTTTTCTTTCCTTCATCCTTTCCATTAAAATAACAGATTCCAATAAAATGATATGATTCAACCTCAAACCCTTTTGAATGTAGCGGATAACAGCGGAGCCCGAGAATTGATGTGTATTCGAATCATAGGAGCTGGTAATTATAGATATGCTCATATTGGTGACGTTATTGTTGCTGTAATTAAAGAAGCAGTGCCAAATATGCCACTAGAAAGATCAGAAGTAATTAGAGCTGTAATTGTACGTACTTGTAAAGAACTCAAACGTGACAACGGTATCATAATACGATATGATGACAATGCTGCGGTTGTCATTGATCAAGAAGGAAATCCAAAAGGAACTCGGGTTTTTGGTGCGATCGCTCGGGAATTGCGACAGTTGAATTTTACTAAAATAGTTTCATTGGCTCCCGAGGTATTATAAATAATACTAAATGAGACTATGATATATCAGAACATCTAAAATAGGATATATCAAAACATCTAAAATAGATCAAATTTAGTGGAGTAGTAGATGGTGTCTCACGCATATACTTTTTTTATAATATTAAAAATTAAACAAAATAAACAAAAAAATGAAAGAAAATAAAACAAACAAAAAAGAGAACATGTTAATTATATCAAAATTAGAAGGCACCAATAATTATAGTTCGCCATGGGTAGGGACACTATTTCCAATATAATAACTTCTATAAGAAATGCTGACATGGATAAAAAAGGAACGATTCGAATAGCATCTACTAATATTACCGAAAATATTGTGAAAATACTTCTACGAGAAGGTTTTATTGAAAACGTTCGGAAACATCAAGAAGGTAACAAAAATTTCTTGGTTTTAACTCTGCGACATAAAAAGACTAGGAAAAGAATACATAGAACTATTTTAAAGTGTATCAGCCGACCTGGTTTACGAATTTATTCCAACTACCAACAAATTCCTAAGATTTTAGGTGGAATAGGAATTGTAATTCTTTCCACTTCTCAAGGTATAATGACGGATCGAGAAGCTCGACGAGAAAAAATTGGAGGCGAACTTTTGTTATATATATGGTGATCCTCCTCCGGTATCCTAATTTTATCTCTAACTTCCTATTTTATAGAGAAGAAAAGTTAATTATATAACTTTTCCTCCATTAGTTGATACTTCAAGGAGCTTACCTGGAATGAAAGAACAAAAATTGATTCATGAAGGTTTAATTACTGAATCACTTCCCAACGGTATGTTCCGGGTCCGCTTAGATAATGAAGATGTAATTCTAGGTTATATTTCGGGAAGGATCCGCCGTAGTTTTATACGGATACTACCGGGGGATAGAGTCAAAATTGAAGTAAGTCGTTATGATTCAACCAGGGGACGTATAATTTATAGACTTCGAAACAAAGATTCGAACGATTAGATAATTTTTTAAGCATTCCTTTCATTTTCATGACGATACAATTAAAAAAATGCAAGAGACTTATTTTCTTCCAAGGAATAGAGAATAGATTCAACATTAAGGTAAGGAATAATAAATATGAAAATACGGGCTTCCGTTCGTAAAATTTGTGAAAAATGCCGACTGATCCGTCGGCGCGGACGAATTATAGTGATTTGTTCCAATCCGAGACATAAACAGAGACAAGGATAACCCTTTCAAAAAAACTTTTTAAAATAAAGGAAGAACAAAA